TAATATACTAGTTTAGTGTGGAGTGAATGCCTTGGAAAAAAAATATAGGCGCGGACAATCGCGAAAGTGTTGACACGAGGAAAGCCTGTGACGTTAACCAACCTAAAATGGGAAACCGGGGCTAAAAAGCCCGCTGCCTAGGCAGCATCAAGGGGAAGTGAAACATCTCAGTACCCTGGAGACCAAATCAACCGAGATATCGTTAGTAGTGGTGAGCGAAAGCGATAAAAAGGCAAAACGATATTATTATAAAGAATGAAAAGAAATTATATTTTTTAATATGATTTCTACCTTAGAAGGTGTTAGTCCTGTAATTCTTTTTTTATTCGTGAAAGTAAGACGAGGCAAGTTTACCTTGTCTGAGTATTGGGGGACCACCCTCAAAGCCTATAGTTATTTTTTTTACCGATAGTGAACAAGTACCGTGAGGGAAAGGTGAAAAAGAAGTTGCGACAGTGCAAAGATCCTGAAACTCCATATTTGAGTCGAAGCTGTAAAAAGCAACGGCATACCTTTTGTATAATGGGCAAGTGAATCTTAATAAGGGGCAAGCTTAAGCTAATAAAAAGTGTAGGCGAAGAGAAATCGAGTCCTATGTGGCGTCTTAAAGTCCTTTGTTAAGTACCCGAAACCGGCTGATCTAAACTTGAGCAGGCTGATATTGTAGTGGCAACATTCTTTGGAGGGCCGAACCCGTGTATGTGGCAAAATACTGGGATGACTTGAGTTTAGGGGTGAAAGGCCAATCAAAGTCGGTGATAGCTGGATTTCTGCGAAATCTATTGAAGTAGAGCGTCCTAAACAGTAAATTTGGGGTAGAGCACTGTGTAAGCAAGGGGGAGATCTTCTCTTACTAAACTTTAGCAAACTCCGAATACAAATTTTTCATTTAGGGCAGACAGAGTATGTATGCTAAGATTCATACTCAAGAGGGAAACAGCCCAGACTGTAGGCTAAGGTCCATAAAATAGTTTCAGTGGTAAAGGTGATTTCTGCTCTGAGACCGTCAGGAGGTAGGCTTGGAAGCAGCCATCCTTTTAAGACAGCGTAACAGCTCACTGACCTAGAGTAGAAGTCCCGCCAATTTTGAGGGCTTAAAACTATTACCGAAGCCTCAGACAAAGAGTGTAAAAAATGATTAATTTCTTATATTCTTTGTGGTAGCAGAACATTCCGTAGGTCGTAGAAGTTTTGATGTAAGTTAAGATTAAGATATCGGAAGTGAGAATACTTGCATGAGTAGCATAAAACAATGAAATTAAAGCATTGTGGCCGTAAGTCCAAGGTTTACGATCTTAAGTAAAACTGGGTCGTGAGAGGGTAATACCTCGATTTAAAACGGTCCCTAAGCTGTTAAGCTAAGGCTTACAGTAATGGGTAAGATTAAACTGTTAAAAGTTGCTGACGAAAACTTCACCTTATTCTTGAATTTGTCAAGGGTGAGTTATTTTTTCCAAGAAAAAGGCACTTTATTTATACCGTACCTTAAACCGCCTCAGGTGGACGGGTGGAGAACACTAAGGCCTTGAGATAACCCTGTTGAAGGAACTCGGCAAAATGACTCTGTAACTTCGGAATAAGGAGTAAAGATATGTAGCGCAAGCTTTTATCTTTGTCACAAAATCGGGGGTGGCGACTGTTTATTAAAAACACAGGTCTCTGCTAACTCGTAAGAGGATGTATAGGGACTGACACCTGCCCGGTGCCGGTAGGTGAAGCTTTGATGTTTACGCGTTGAGGTCAAACCCCGGTAAACGGCGGCTGTAACTATGACGGTCCTAAGGTAGCGAAATTCCTTGTCGGGTAAGTTCCGACCCGCATGAATGGTGTAACGACTTCCCCGCTGTCTCCAACAGGGACTCAGTGAAATTACATAGGTCGTGAAGATGCGGCCATCCCACAGCTGGACGGAAAGACCCCGTGCACCTTTACTATAAGCAAATATTGTAGGTCAAAGACTCTAGTGTAGAATAGGTGGGAGCTTATGATTCTTTCTCGTTAGAGATCGGTGAGGCAATAGTGAAATACCACCCTGAGATCTGTTGGCTTACTAACTAAGGGACAGTGTTTGCTGGGTAGTTTGACTGGGGCGGTCGCCTCCTAAAGAGTAACGGAGGCATACAAAGGTAGGTTCATCTCCTTCTAAGGGGAATCGAGTATAATGGTATAAGCCTGCTTGACTGAAAGAAAGACATTTCGATCAGAGACGTAAGTCGGTCATAGTGATCCGGTGGTTCTTTGTGGAAAGGCCATCGCGCAATGGATAAAAGGTACGCCGGGGATAACAGGCTAATGATCCTCTAGAGCCCCTATCGACGGGTTCGTTTGGCACCTCGATGTCGACTCATCACATCCTGGAGCTGGAAAAGGTTCCAAGGGTTCGGCTGTTCGCCGACGAAAGTGGTACGTGAGTTGGGTTTAGAACGTCGTGAGACAGTTTGGTCCCTATCTTCTGTGGGTGTTTGAAAATTCCGAGGACTAGACCTTAGTACGAGAGGACCGGGAAAACTCGATCCCTTGTGTTCCGGTTGTTCCCTAAGGGGCATCGCCGGGTAGCTACATCGAGAAGAGATAATCGACCATTAGGCGAGAAACTCGCCTCTAGTAAAGTTTTCGCAAGGGGGTGGAAGATTACCACTTAGATAGGCGGGAAGTGTAAGAGCCGTGAGGTTTTCAGCTGACCCGTACTAATCCCTAAAGATTAATTATAGTTATTTTGTCTCCAGACTAAAGTTTAACAACTTTTCGGGCGTATAGCTCAGTTGGTTAGAGTGGTGGACTTTTAATCCGAGGGTCTTGGGTTCAACTCCCAATACGCCCAAATATGTTTGGGTTAAATTTGCTCGAAGGGGTACGTGTTTTATCAATTATTTTTATAATTAAGTTGAACACGTACCCCTTCGAGCAACCTAACAATATGCCCTTAATAGGCTAGTGGGGATATAACTCAGTTGGTAGAGTGTGTGCTTTGCAAGCATGAGGTCAAGAGTTCGAGTCTCTTTATCTCCTTGAAACTTTAAGGGAGCATAACTCAGTGGTAGAGTGTGTGCCTTACAAGCACGAAGTCGGGAGTTCGATCCTCTCTGCTCCCATTATACGATACTATTTATAAAAATTTATTGGTCGTTAAAGTGTCCCGTTATTTGATTTTTTACCCTTTTAAAAATGTTAGTTCAAGCTGCTAAACTTTTGGGTGCTGGTTTAGCTACTATTGGTTTAGCTGGAGCAGGTGTGGGTATTGGAACCGTATTCGGTGCTCTTGTTTTGGGTACCGCACGTAATCCTTCTCTGAAAGATGAGTTATTTAGAATTGCTATTTTAGGTTTCGCTTTAACTGAAGCGATTGCCTTATTTGCTTTAATGATGGCTTTCTTGATTCTATTTGCTCTGTAAGAAAATTCTCCAGTTGCAATTATAAAAATATTATTATAGAGATATATTCTATGTTATTTGATTTATTAAAGGCGGTGTAGTTCAGTGGTTAGAATGTTGGAATCATATCCCAAATGTCAAGGGTTCGAATCCCTTTTCCGTTAAACAAATTTAGTTTATCAAGAAAAGTTAAATTTTTTATTGCGATTTTGGTGAAATTGGTAGACACGTCAGACTTAAAATCTGTTTCTATTTAAAGAGTATCGGTTCAAATCCGATAAGTCGCAAAATGGCGAGCGTAACTCAGTTGGTTAGAGTGTCAGGTTGTGGCTCTGAAAGACGGGGGTTCAAATCCCCTCGCCCGCCTTGGCTAGATAGTATAAAGGTCTAATGCGGTGGGTTGCAAACCCATAAATGAGGGTTCAAGTCCCTCTCCGGCCTTCTTCAATAGCTCAGTTGGTAGAGCATGTGGCTGTTAACCATAAAGTCGTTGGTTCAAGTCCGACTTGGGGAGATAAAAGATTCCAAACAAAAGCAAATTTGAATTTATATAGTTTGGATAGCTCAGTTGGTAGAGTGAAGGACTGAAAATCCTTAGGTCGTCGGTTCAAGCCCGATTCCAAACAAAAGCCATGCTTGCAAGGATAATCAATAAATTACGTAATGGGTATATGGTGTACCATTTTGGAGTATCTTTTAAGGAAGTACGTTTTTGTACTAAAGTACTAGATATTTTATGGAAAGAAAATTTAATTAAGGGGTATACAAAAACCAATGAAGGTGTCATTACAGTCCTTCTTAGGTATCACGATGGGTCTCCAATTTGTACTCGGCTTGTTATTATTTCTCGCCCACGTGATCGTATTTATCTTTCTTTATTAGATGTTGCTCGTTTATCAAATGATTTCGGTGTGTTGATTTTATCGACACCAAAAGGTATTATGACCCATGAACAATGTATACGTAAAGGGGAGGGTGGGGAAATTCTAGCATACGCGTCATGACAATTCCAGTATTTAGATTACCTATAGGTGTTAGGTGTTCAAGTATTGATGGTAAAGTGAGTGTATCAGGATCTAAAGGGGTTGTAATTTTTGATTCAGTTAGTAACCTTCATAGAAAAGGTAACATGGTTCTTTTTTTACCCTATTTAACACCTTATGAAAGTTCTCTTTTTACCCAAGCTATTTTTGGGGTTGTCTTAGGGTATACTATAGAATTAAAACTTAAAGGGATTGGTTACAGAGTACGCAAAGAAAAAGAAAAACTTATATTTTCTTTAGGTTACAGTAAGGCTGTTATAGTTGATATCCCTGTAGACGTTTCAGTAAATTTAGGTAAAAAAACATTTTCATTAATTTCTGCAAATTTAGGGGTTTTACAAAATTTTGCAAGTAGTATAAGAAGGTATCGCTACCCGGACTCATATAAAGGGGCTGGGGTTTTATATGAAAATGAAATAATAGTGTGTAAGGAAGGTAAAAAAACATAATGGTTAGAACAGAGCATTCTCGTCTTCTTTCTTTTTTAATTGGATCTTCTGGATATTTAGTTCCTCGTCCCTTTAATGAGGATGTTCGAATTTCAAAGACAATGCACCCTTATCTTTTAGGGAAACGTAATATTTATTATTTTTATAATCTTGAAAAAAGTTTATATGGTATACGTGCAACTTTAGAAGTTTTAAAAAAAATAATATTGTCAGAGGGGAAAATTCTTTTTGTTAGTGATTATCCGCTTTTAAAAATTTGTCTTTCCCATCAGCCCAATCTAAGTTATATAAAATGGAAACGTAGTTATTTAGCTAAATCAAAAGATGTTGATTTGGTGTTTTTAAGTGATATAGAAAAAGAAAATTTAGTGGAGGCTCATAGAAAATGTCTATTGCTAGTTGGTGTTGGAAGTCCTACTATGAGTAAAGTAGCTTATCCTTTTAATTTAAATATTGAGTCTCCTCTGTTATCTTCTTGGTTTTTTAGCTTAATTTACATGACTTGTGTTAAAGGTAATCGTATGAAACCAACAAAAAAAAGACGTGTGTTTTCTAGTCTTTTAGGTAAGGCTCAGTTAAAAAAAGTTAAAAAAGAATCGCGAAATGCTCTTAAATTTAAGGTAGAAAGTAATAATAAATAATGCGGTTTAAACACAGATATAAATCTTGTTTATGGTCTAGAACTGATATTTGGGGTGATTTGTTATCTAAAGAAAAAACGTTTCTTCGTCCTAAGTGGGATAGTATTATAGGGGTGTTGGGGAGTCAAAAGCGTCGTCATCGCCCTCTTGCCAACATAAATAGGTATCGTCATCCTTTATGTCACGATTATAATTTTCTTAAACCTCGTGTTCGACCAAATCAAACTTTTAAATATAATCGTATTAGTTATAGGAATACATTGTCTATTTTACTATGTGTAAGACGTTTTTACGGGGATTTAAGCCACAAAGCGTTTAAAAATTTGTGTAAGCCGTTAGTCGCTTTAAAAAATCCACCTCAAAAATTAATTGGGTCTTTAGAAGGACGCTTGGATATTAGTTTATATCGTTTAGGTTTTTTTCATTCAATATATTATAGTCGACAGGCTATTCTTCACAGTAAAGTATTAGTAAATGGTAAAAAAATAGGGCATGGTGGGTTTATTCTTCAAAAGGGGGATTTTGTTGAATTTTGTCCGTCCCACCGTCCTGCTATTCGAGCTAGATTAGTAGCTCGTTATAAACGTTTTCGTTCTTTTCATGTAAAATTGGAGCGTTGGCGGTTATCTAATAGATTTAAGTTTGAACTTCATCTTCAACCAACACCAAAATGGGTACAGACAGATTACTCAAATTTAAGTTTTATTCTTTCATCAGATGTTTGTGCTCCTGTTATGTATCCTTTTAGGATAGATGTAGATGAAGCGCTTTGGTCTTCTAAGTATGGTTATTTATAGTTTTATAGGGGTGGGTTATTTTCTTAATCATTGGTACTATTTACAATTATATTATTGTATTATTTAATTTATTATGTGGCTAACTTTCCTAACTATTTTTTTAAATATTCTTGATCTTGTTATTCCTTTATTAATTGCTGTAGCCTATTTTACCTTAGCGGAGCGTAAAATTATGGCGGGAATTCAAAGAAGGCGTGGTCCAAACGTTATTGGTTATATGGGATTACTTCAGCCCTTAGCGGACGGACTTAAACTTTTTGTTAAAGAAACCGTTTTACCTACCAATGCAAATATTGTGCTTTTTGTATTAGCTCCTCTTTGTACTTTTATTTTAAGTTTGATTAGTTGGGCTGTTATACCTTTCAGTTATGGTAATGTTATTGCAGATTCTCAGTTAGGGGGTCTTTACTTTTTAGCTGTTTCTTCTCTTGGTGTTTACGGGGTATTGATCTCAGGTTGGTCAAGTAATTCGAAGTATGCTTTTTTAGGGGCTTTACGTTCTGCGGCTCAGATGGTTTCGTATGAAATTTCCATGGGTATTAGTCTTATTAATGTTTGTTTATGTGTGGGTACCTTAAATTTAACGGAAATAGTAATTGCTCAATTAGATATTTGGCTTGTTTTCCCTCTATTACCAGTTAGTATAATGTTTTTTATAGGGTGTTTGGCTGAAACCAACCGTCATCCTTTTGATTTGCCAGAAGCAGAAGCAGAGTTAGTTTCGGGTTATAATGTAGAATATTCAGCTATGGGATTTGCTTTATTTTTTTTAGGTGAATATGCTAATATGTTAGTTATGGGGGGGTTAACTTCTATTTGCTTCTTTGGTGGGTGGTTATCTCCCTTTAATATAGGTATTTTACCTGATGGTATTTGGTTTGGTTTAAAAATTTGTTTTTTTGTTATTTTATTTATTGTTATGCGTGCTATTTTGCCTCGTTATCGATATGATCAACTAATGAAGCTGGGTTGGAAATGTTTCTTACCCCTCGCTTTAGCATTATTTTTTGTTTCCGTAGGAATTCTTATGGGATTTGATTGGTTACCTAACTAACAATTGTTTTTTATACTCTTCGTGCAAAGACCAAACTTTTAATTGTATTTCATAAAATATAATGAAAGGCAATCCTATTAAAGTTTGGCTTAAAACGTCTGGGGGGGTTATAAAAGCTGCGATAGAAAAAGCGGTTATATAAGCTATTCCGCGATATTTAACCCACGTTTGTCTATTCGTATAGGTTTGTACAATATTCAGAGTAATTAGACAAGGAAAGCTAAGAGTTAGCGCTTTGTTTAATTGCTGTAAATGATTTAAATAATCTTGTAGTCTTGGTTCAAAAGTTAAATCTATTGCCGTAAAGTTTTGGGAATAGGTTGAAAAAAGTTCCCATAATACTTTCACAATTATGGGAAATACAAATACATATAAGCAGGTATAAAAAAAAAATGCTGTGATTAAAAGATTAAAAATTGTTTTAGCCTCGAAATCGTATAATCCAGGACGTAAAAAAAGGTATAATTGTGTTAGTGTTATACCGAGACCAAAACTAAAGCTAAAAATAGTACAAATCTGTAAGTAAGTAAAAAAAATTTCAGTTAACCCTGTACTAACAAAGTGTGATAATCCTTTAGGTAAAAAAATAAAAATTAATCCTTGTTTATAGGTATAAGTTGTACTGAAAAGAAAAATTGTTCCTAGCATAGCGTAAGCTAGGCGGTATTTAAGTTCTTGTAAATAATATATTGAGGTTTGAAGTCTGTTCATAAAAAAAAAAGAAGAGTCAAGGGAAGATAGTTCAATTGGTAGAACTTTGGTCTCCAAAGCCAAGGGTTGGGGGTTCAAGTCCCTCTCTTTCTGTTTATCTACCTAAGCCTTAAATAATATGAGAATAAGTTTTCTGCAATTTTTATTTTTATTTTTTATCGGTCTTCTTTTTTTTGCTGACTTGCCACAACTTATTGCGGGGGTGAAACAAAAAATTAAAGCTTATAAAAAAAAGTCCCAGTAAATTTTTTTATAAGACGTGGTTAAAAGTACTTTATAGTACGGCGGTTTGTAGTTTAATTGGTAAAACATAGTTCTCATGAAGCTACCAATGTAGGTTCAACCCCTGCCAAACCGAATTTTAGTGTTTGATAAATGGAGTCTAGCCAAGTTGGTAAGGCGCCCGTTTTTGGTACGGGGATCGGAGGTTCGAGTCCTTCGACTCCAAAAGCTGAGGTGGTGGAATTGGTATACACGCTGGGTTTAGGTTCCAGTCCTTAACGGGATAGGGGTTCAACTCCCCTCCTTAGTAATGTCAAGGCCAAATATCAATCAATGGTTTAACAAAAGTCAAGGGAAAAAGCAAACAAGAGCGAAGAGTGTAGGTCTTCGTGGATGCCCCCAAAAAAGAGGTGTTTGTTTAAAAGTATTTGTTTGTTCCCCCAAAAAGCCTAATTCCGCCCGACGTAAGGTTGTTAAAGTTCGTTTATCTAATAAAGTCAAATTAACAGCATATATCCCCGGTCAGGTTCATAGGTTGCAAGAGCACTCACAGGTTTTAGTGCGAGGTGGCAGAATTCCGGACCTGCCTGGGGTTAAATACCGCCTAATTCGCAATAAATTAGATTTAGAGGGATTACCTGGTCGTAAAACCTCCCGTTCGAAATATGGTACAAAAAAAATAGATAAAGGATGCTAGTTACTGATCAGTATTTCTCAAAAATAAAAAAAATGCATGTTCCTGTTAAAAATATTAAGGCTAGTTCACATGAACAAACAGAATCTAGTAAATTTTTAGGTATTAAAAGTGACCCTTTAGTAAAAAAAATGATTAATCTTTTAATGCGCGATGGGAAGCGTTCAAAAGCGGAAAATGTTTTAAATAAAGCTCTTCAATCTCTTGATCGTGATTATCCTGGACGGGCTATACATATTTTTTATTTAGGTATTCTTGCGGTTAGGCAAGATATAGGTGTTCGTCTTAAACCAAAACCAAAGACTCGTCGTAACAAGCAGTCTTTTAATGTCTATCTGCCACGCCTACTTTCCCCTATTTGTGGTCTTAATCTTGGAATGAGATCATTGTTAAAAGCAAGTAGAGATCAATCTATAACCTCCCCGTTATGGGAAAATTTAAGTAAAGAATTACTTAAAGCATCACAAAATAAAGGGGAGGTTGTTAATAAAAGGTATAGTTTAAATAAGTTGGCTGTTTCTAATAAGCGTAGAATTCATTTTGGTGTTCGTTATTGATATTTTAATTTTTTAAAATTAATTATGGATTTTATTCATTTTTTCTTCGTCGCTGCTTTATTGTTTGTTATAGGTGTTGGGGGTGTTATTTTAAACAGAACAAATATTGTTGTTGTTCTTATGTCTTTAGAGCTTGCTCTTCTTTCAGTAAGCTTAAATTTTATTGTTTTTTCTGTATGCTTAGGTGATTTAATGGGTCAAATATTCGCTATTTTTATTCTTATAATTGCAGCTTGTGAATCATCTATAGGTTTAGCTATTATTTTAGTTTATTTTCGAGTTAGGGGGAGTATACGTATTGATCAAGCTTCATTATTGAAGTCTTAATGGGTAAGCTTCCATGGTGAAACTGGTAGACACGGCAGATTCAAAATCTTTTGTCTTTTGACGTGCTGGTTCGAATCCGGCTGGAAGTAGTAAATATGATTAGAACCCAAAGTCTTCTTAAAGTTGTAGATAATTCAGGAGCCAAACTGGTTAAATGCATAAAAGTAAAAAAAAAAGGCGGTAAGGCACATGCTAATGTGGGGGATGTTGTCCTTGTAGCCGTTCAGAGTCTTCGACCCCGTTATGGTAGAAGGGTTAGATTAAAAATGAATAAGTCGGAAGTCCATCATGGTGTTATTGTACAAACACGTAGACTTTTTCGCAATAAGGCTGGCGTAGGGGTTTCGTTTGCGTCCAATTCAGTAGCTCTTATTACGCCACAACAGAAACCCCTTGGAACTCGAATATCAGCTATATTACCGAGTAGATTAAGGGGGTTGAAATGGGCAAAACTAGCTGCTATGGCTAAAAAAATTATATAATTGTCTCTATGCATCCTTTTGAAAAACATTATTCTGAGATTGTAAAAAAAGATTTAATTCTTAGTGAAAATATCTCAACGGTTTCGTTGTTACCCGGTCCAAAAAAAATATCTATTTGTTTAGGTGGGGAAAGTTCAGATGAAAATTATGTGGTTGCGTGTCTTGGGGCTTTGACTATTGTTGGAGGGCAAAAGCCTTATTTTATACAGCAAAAGCCTTCCCAACAAAGAAATAGTGGTCCAAGAGAGGGTGTAGGGGGTAAAGTTACTTTAAGGAGAGGGGCTATGTACCTTTTTTATTATAAATTATTATTTCATGTGTTGCCACGTGTACGCCAATTTGAAGGTCTGCGAGCACCCGCTCATGAAAATATCTATTGTTTTGTTTTAAAAGATATTTTTTCTTTTGAGGAATTGGTACCATTGTTTCCTTATTTTGAAGAGGTTGGTTCTCTTCAATGTCAATTTCATTTTACAACAAAAGATAAAGTTGAGACTAATGTTTTAGGACATGGTTTACAGGTTTGCTTTTTTTCTAGTGAAAAAAAGGAAAAGCGGAAGTAACTCAACTGGTAGAGTGTAAGCTTGCCAAGCTTAAAGCTGAGGGTTCAAATCCCTTTTTTCGCTTTGGTTTTTAGTCGTATTGCGGGTAATAAAAAAGGAATAGTTCGAACTTTATTAATCTTTATTTATATTGTTATATTTAATTAAAAGAAGGCTCAGTGCTTTTTTTTTAAGAGTTGCTGTATTACTTTTTTCTAAAAATTTAATAGAGTACCATTTTTTATCTATAGATATACCGAGGCAATCGAGTTTCGAAGCTATTTCAGGCACGTTGTCCTGCAAGTCTTGTAACGTTTCATATATTATCATGATAATCGGGCATCCTATACCAAGTTTGGGGGGGTTAAGGTACAAGGGTACAGAGTATAATTTTGCATTTTGCAATGATATTCGTATTTTTGATATTTGAGAAGATTTTAAATTACTACCATTAAACAAAGCAAAAGTGCGTTGTTCTGGTAAAAAAAATCTTTTTTTTCGGAGATGTCTTTTTCTAGGAGTAAACATAGTTTATAATTGATAAATTTTAACTTTTAGTGGGAGCTTATTAGCTCCTGAGTGTAAAGCTGGTATACCTTGCTCAGCATCTATACCATATAGTAAAAATAAAGTTTGTCCTGCAGATATCGAGGCAATCCAATGATCAACTTTCCCTTTTCCTTTCCCCATACGGGCTGCGGAAGCCTTATGGCTTATAGCAATGTCTGGGAAAATAAGAATTTCGAGTTTACCTTCTCTTTTAACTTTACGTCTAATATTTTGTCGGGCTGATTCAATTTGACGCCCGTTCAAATAACCCGACCCCATTGCAATTACAGCAAAACAGGTTAATTCTGTTAGCTTATGGGTTTTACCCGATGTATTAGGTAATCCTCGGGGTTTAAAGTATTTACGGTATTTTGTTTTTTTAGGTTGCATTATCATGATTTTTCCAGTTACATATCCAAATTTTTAACCCTACGCTCCCATAACCAGTTTGTGTTTGTGCATATTCAGCCTGTATATTTTTATTTAACTGACTAATAGGCATTTGTCCCATTTGATATTTCCACACCCTGCTTCTTCCTTTTGCTTTATGAGTAAATCTTCCTTTTATTTGTATTTTTAACCCTTGTATTTCTTTATATTCTTGTAAAGCTTGGAATCCTTGCTTAATGTATGCTAAAAATTGGTAATGTCTTTTTCTTCTTTGTCTTGAGCATATATTTTGTTTTAAAAACCTAGTCAGGCTGGCGGCGCTTGCTTTATTTTTTATAAGTAAATACATCAGTTGCATACCATATCGGGCATAATCATATCTTATATGGTTAAAACTTTTGGTAAAATAAGCCATTTGTCTTCGGGCGGGTTTAGGTACCGACCTCGTATAAGTTTTTAATCGATTAATTCGTAACGTGACTTTTTTAGTACCCGTAAATTTTTGTATTAATTCAACAGCACTTTGTAGTCGACATGCCACCACAGTCCAGGATTGTTTTTTGCTGATTATTTGATTTTCTTTATAACGTCTAGATTTTAAACGTCGTTTTGAGCGAAAGTGTAGGTGTATCAGATCAGCTTCTACAAGAATTAGTCCAAGATGCCGGTTAACTTGTATTTTATCAAGATAGTGTGTTGTTCCTAAACAACAAGATTCCATTAGTTTTTGAATCGTGGTTAAAATAAAAAAAAATCGTGGTTCGTCCCAGTGTGTACATCCTTGATAAAGGTTATTTTCTGGTCTTAAAATAGTAGGATGAGCTTTTTGTGCCATTTATTTCTTAGATTGTATTATTATTTTTTTTTTTTTGCTACAAAATTTTTTCGTGTTGTTACAAACTCCCCTAATTTATGTCCAACCATTTCAGGTTTAATTTTGCGACTAATCATGTCTTTTCCATTGTATATTTGTAATTTCAAACCAACCACAGCTGGATAAATAGTAGAACGTCTTGACCATGTAGGTTTTTTTTCATGCTGTGGAGTTAATCTTTTTAATAGACTTTTATCTATAAATGGTGTTTTCCAATTAGATCTTGACATTTGGTTTTGGTTGGATTCTACTAGTACGTGTAGAGGGCCCTTTTGTTGGTTTGCCCCATGGAGTTACAGATGAACGTCCACCTGATGTTTTTCCCTCACCACCACCATGGGGGTGATCTATTGGGTTCATGGCTACCCCGCGAACAGTAGGGCGTCTCCCCAACCACCTGGATTGACCGGCTTTTTTAAGCTTTGTAAACCTTGAATCTGGGTTGCTAACTACACCATTGGTTGCTATTGTTTTTATATCAAACCAACGGTATTGTCCGGATTTTAAACGAATTTTAGCTAATGTTTTAGTCCTTTTTAAAATGCGACCAAACGCACCAGGAGCTCTTAAAATTTTTCCATCTTTTCCAGGGGATAAGCTCAAGTTATAAATGAGACTTCCTGTTAGTATGTTTTGTAAAATTTTACTGTGTCCATTTTGAAGACCACTACGTGTTGAGTTTGACCGTATAATATCCCCTTTTTTTATTTTTGTAGGTGCTATTATATAATTGTTTTTTTTAGTATCTGGATTAAAAATTCGTGCTAAAAGAGCGGATCTGTTTGGATCATATTCTAAACCTATGACTATTCCTTGGGTGGATTTCCGCTTTAGGTCAATATCCCTATATAGTCGGGAATGCCCCCCACCACGATGCCATGCGGTTATATGTCCTTTATTATTTCGGCCGGTTGAGTGCTTACATGTTCGCCTTTGCGATTTTAAGGGAGGAGTTATAAAAATTTGTTTATTTTGTTTCATATAATATATTAAAAACCTAGTTATGCCTTTTATTATCGGTACCCCTATTCCAGAAGACAAAGTATTGGTGCAGTCTATATCTCATATATATGGTATAGGTTTGTCCCAATCTAAAATTTTATGCAAAAAAGCTGGTTTTGGTTCTGATTCACGTGGTAGTCACGTTACTTTTCTCAAAGGAAGGAATTTAGAAAACTTAGCGGAGGCTACCCCTCTTCCTTTAGGTGCTGATCTTCGTCGTTTTAAAAATGATAAGATTCGTCGTTTGTGTGTTTTGTCGACATATCGTGGGTTACGTCATCGTAAAGGTCTGCCGGTTAGGGGTCAACGTACCCATACAAATGCAAAAAAACGACCTTCATTAAAGCTTAATGTTAGCTAAAATTGATACCATAAATTTACTATCCAATCCTGTTAAACTATCAGCAGTAAGTTTAGTAAAAGAAGGGGTTTCAGCTATTTCTACTAAAGGATTGTTAAAGCAAACTCAAGAAAAAAAAGGTATTATTATTATAAAATCAACAAAAAGAAATGTATTTTGTACTTTACTTGATATTGCTGAAAAAAAAGTAAAAACTAGTTGTTCTTTAAGGGTTCCTTCTTATGAGAATGAGTATAATGAGCGGGAAAATCTTTATACACGTGGGTTACTTTTAGGTAATTTATTTGGGGATAAAGCTATTAGGTTAGGTTATACAGAATTTGCAATTTATTTGGGGTCTGGTATTAACAAAGGACGGAGAGGGGTTGTAAGAGGTCTTAGTAAAAAGGGGGTTAAAATTACTTTTTTGCATCTAGGTACACGAGCTCCTCATAATGGGTGTCGTCCTGTTAAAGTTCGTCGTAAAAAATTTCGTACAAAGCCCAAAATATCTAGGTAAAATTAAATTGTGAAGGAGTGACTGAGCGGTTAATAGTGGCAGATTGTAAATCTGTTGGTTTTTCCATCGTAGGTTCGAATCCTACCTCCTTCTTGTTCATTTTAATGAAAGCTAAAGCTAAAATGGTTCAACGGCATCCATTCCATTTAGTTGACCCTAGTCCCTGGCCTTTGGTGGCTGCTTTAGGTGGCTTAAGTTTAACTTTTGGTGGAGTGCTATTTATGCATAACTATAAAGGGGGGGGAGAATTACTTTGTTTAGGGGTTTTTACTATTTTATATGTTATGTTTACTTGGTGGAGAGATGTTGTTCGTGAGGGGTTATTTGAAGGTCAACATACATCATCGGTTCAGCAAGGATTACGTATGGGTATGATACTTTTTATTGTATCTGAAATCATGTTTTTTTTTGCTTTTTTTTGGGCTTTTTTTACTTCATCAATTTCTCCTGTTTTTAATATTGGTGGTGTTTGGCCTCCTGCGGGGATAGATGCTATTAGTCCATGGGGGTTACCATTTTTAAATACTATTTTATTACTTTCTTCTGGAGCAAGTGTAACATGGGCTCACCATGCTATTGTTGCTGGTTTTAAAAAAGAAGCTTTACAAGGTCTAGGGGTAACATTAGCGTTTGCAATTGCCTTTACAGGTATGCAGGGTGTTGAATATATGCATGCTCCTTTTGGCATGTCAGACGGGGTATATGGTTCCGTATTTTACATGGCTACAGGTTTTCATGGGTTTCACGTTATTATTGGAACTATATTTTTGGCTATTTGTACTCTACGGCTGTATTGGGATCACTTTAGCCGTCAACATCATTTTGGTTTCGAGGCTGCTGCGTGGTATTGGCATTTTGTTGATGTTGTGTGGTTATTCCTTTTTCTTACTATTTATTGGTGGGGGTTTAATGTAATCATCTAGTTTTGTTTTATGGTAAAGGCTAAAAGATACAGTGAAGCTGATTTAGCCGACTTTTATTCAGTAAGTCCTACGTTTAAGAAATATTCGCAGCTTCACCTCTGGTCAGAGAATTTTAGTGAGTACTATAATCTTAAATATTGTGAGGTTTATCTTTCTCAATATATTTTTGGATGCACTCAAAAATATATCTTAGAATATTTTAGTAAGTCTTTTTTATTAACTATTCAAAACAGCCCAAAATTTTTGAAGTTTATAAAATCAGGTTTTTTCAAGTATATTAACTATCATTTTTTATTTTTGTTCCAAAACAATTGTTTTTTTTGTTTTGAGGAACCTCATGAAGAAGTAGAAATTTTTGTGGAAGAATATTTTCAAAGATATATTCAAAATTTTTTTGAGCGGGATTTGTTGATATGTCTTCTCACATGTATTAACAACAGAGTACCTAAATCTTTTGATGTGTATTTAAATATTCGTCTTAAATCTATTTACAAGGAGCTTCTGTTTCTTGAGTCAAATATCAAGCCTTTGTCCAACCCAGTGGTACTTATAAATTTTACAGAAAGTAAAAGGTGCGAGTATCATTACTTGGGGTTTGTTGATTATAAAAAGACAATAAAAAATTTTTTTTTTTATAGGTTTGCAGTGAATACTATTATTAAAAGGGAATGCTCATATCCATTTTTAGTAGGCTTAAATTATAAAATTTATAAATCTTTAAATACAATTGAAGAGATACCAGGTGTTATAAAATTAAGTTTTCTAAGTTTTTTTTTAGAAGATACGATGTATAATTGGGGTCATTTAATAATTAACAGTCAGAAAAACACATACCCACAAACTTTTAATTCTTTTTTAATTGGGGTCTCTAAAATTTCTGAAGTGTCTACATATTTCACCACCGATAAAAAGGTAGAATATTATTTAAAAGTTTGTTCTTCGTTATTGCTTAGATATACTTGGTGTTTTTATACTTTTACTAAATGTATTTATAAATTACCTAACAAACTTTCTTTTAATGCTATAATAAAAGGCAGTGATAATTGTAGTGAGGACTTTCAGGCTTTGTTGTGGTCGTCTAAGGTTTTAGTTCGTTACTACAAGAAAAAACATGATATAGGTATTTATCGTGAAAGTACTAATGTTTTTTTAGAGTATAAAGTAACTTTAGATAAAACTATTTAAGGCTCCTATTAAGGGTCTCTTAAAATAGGGTGATTATATCCGATAATAAATTTTTATATTGCAAATTATTTGTAAGGATGTTTTTACTGTTTTGTGTTCTAAAAAAGTTTAGAATATTTAGCATATTTTGAGAGTTTCGTTTTTTGAATATGGGAAAAATATTTATGGTATTTTATAAAGAAATTTTTTTCAAGTGCCGCGGTAATAGTTTGATACCATTTCGGGTGTCTTTCCAATGGATTAACAAAAGGTCTGAAAAATAAACTTTTTTACATATTTTAACAGTTTGATAGCTAACTATTTAGCTTATAATATTTTTTATTTATACATGTTTTACAGCCCATTAGAACAATTCCAAATACTTCCTCTTTTAAGTCTCGGTGTTGGTTTATTTGATTTTTCAATTACTAACGCAATGGTAACAACATGCGTTGGTTTAGCCTTTTTTGTTTTTATTTATTATTGTCTTTCAGTCTATGGATTAAGTTGTTTCCCAACTAGATGGCAATTAGTTTTAGAAAGTCTGTATTTAAGTACTGCAGGTCTTGTATGGGATAGTGTTGGTCAACAGGGTCAAAAATATTTTCCTTTTTTATTTGTCATTTTTAGTTTTATTTTGATATCTAATGTTTCAGGACTTGTACCATATTCTTTTACTATAACAAGTCATCTTATCCAGACAATGGTTTTGGCTTTGACAGTATTTATTGGTGTTATGATTATTTGTGCTTCTAAACATGGTTTTCACATGTTAAGTTTATTTTTGCCTGGTGGAACTTCTATGGTTTTAGCTTTTTTATTAGTACCTATAGAAATAGTTTCGTACGTGTTTAAACCTCTTAGTTTGGCTGTTCGTCTTTTTGCTAATATGATGGCAGGTCATACATTACTAAAAGTAATTGCCGGATTTGCATGGGCTATGATGGGTAGTGGTGGTTTACTATTAGTTGCTCATATCGTACCATTAGCGGTATTAGTGATTCTTTTTGGACTTGAGCTCGCCGTTGCTTTAATTCAAGCTTATGTTTTCACAATTTTAAGTTGTATTTATATAAACGACGCAATTGTTCTTCATTAATAGTAGCAAAGGAGTTTAGTTTAAACTAAGCATTTTTTGATGTCTAATCTATTTTAAAACAAACAATAGAGTGTAAAGTTTAAATAATTCTTTTTTTAATTTTTATCTCTAAGCATTTTTAGCTCAGTGGATAGAGCATCGGTCTTCTAAATCGTGGGTCGTAGGTTCGAATCCTATAAAATGTAACGCATGAAATTCGCTTTAATATTCCAAAATGACACCGCGGCTTTTTTGCCTGAGTTGTTTCTTGCCATCTCTATATTAGTTGTTTTATTACATGGTAGTTTTTTAGGGGCATCCGCTGCTTCCCTTTATACTTACCTTACTCCAAGTATGGTTAGGTTAACGTCAACTATTTTGTTTGTAAGTTTACTTTTAGTGCTTAACAATCCTGTTGAATCTCAAACTTTGTGGAATGCTATTTTTGTTACTGATAATATAGGTACTTGGTCTAAAGCAATTGTTTTTTTAGGTCTTATTTTTTGTGTATCAATAAGCGAATCTTATATGTTTTCAGCTCGTTTTAGAGCTTATGAGTTTTTTGTTTTTGTTATTGGTATTGGTTTAAGTTTATGCTTATTAATTTCTTCATACGATCTTCTTTCTATTTATTTAAGTATGGAATTTTTGTCGCTGATTTTTTATGTGTTAGCGGCGTGGAAAAAGAATTCGTATTTTTCTGCTGAAGCTGGGTTAAAATATTTTATTTTAGGGTCTGTTGCTTCTATATTTTTTTTGTTTGGGGCGTCTTTAATTTATTTTTCTATGGGTACAACTAGTTTAGGTTCGTTAACTCTGTTAACAGAGAATTTAACAACATCATCCCCTTTTATATATTTGGGGCTTGTGTGTGTGGTTTCTGCCTTATTGTTTAAAATAGGTGCTGCTCCTTATCATATGTGGATAGCGGATGTATACGAGGGGGCCCCTACTCTAGTGGGTTTTATTTTTGCTGTTATACCTAAATTTGCTTTTTTTGTTGTGATATTGCGTCTATCATTTACAAGTTTTTGGTCGTTTTTTCCGAGTTTATGGGAAAACTTTTTTTGTATTTGTGGCCTTCTTAGTCTTTTTATTGGTTGTGTTTGTGGTTTAGGGGAAACAAAAATAAAGCGTCTTCTTGCCTTTAGTAGTGTAGGTCATGTAGGTTTTTTATGCCTTGGGTTAGCTAGTGGTAATATAGAGGGAATACAAGCAGTCTTATTTTACCTTTCTATCTATATGCTTACCGCAGCTTTTTTATGGGTTTATATAGTGCATCTTGATTTATCTTCCACTTCTGGAAGTACTCTTTTAACGTTTTCAGATTCTATAGGATTGGTTCGCTCAAATCCACTTATGGGGTTCGGGGTTGCATTAATGATTTTTTCTTTAGCCGGGATACCCCCCTTTGGTGGCTTTTTTGCTAAATTAAATATTTTTGTGAGTCTGGTGGATTCCTCGTTTTATATTGTAGCTATTTTTGTTGTTATTACTAGTGTTATTTCAGCTTTTTATTATATACGGTTGATAAAAATTTTCTATTTTGAGAAGAACAAGAATTGGTTTTTTTTTACACCTTTATCAAAAGGTGCATCTATCGTTCTAGTTTTAAGCGGTTTAACTATTATCTTTTTTATGCTTAGCCCGAATATATTTTATCTGTTAACATACAAGGTAGGACTAGGTCTTATGTTTTAATAATTAGCTAATGTCTTTTACTACACATTCTAAACCTTTATCGCAATTATGGTCTCCATCGGTTATTAGCTCGTCATTGAGTGGTTTCTCTTCTAGGTGGTTATTTTCCACCAATCATAAAGATATTGGTACATTATATTTAATCTTTGGAGGTTTCTCGGGTGTTCTTGGAACAGCAATGTCTGTTCTTATTCGTTTACAATTGGCCAGTCCTGGAAATCAATTTTTAGGAGGTAATCACCAGTTATATAATGTTATTGTAACTGCGCATGCTTTTTTAATGATTTTTTTTATGGTTATGCCAATCCTTATTGGTGGGTTTGGCAATTGGTTTGTACCTTTAATGATTGGTGCTCCTGATATGGCTTTTCCCCGTATGAATAACATTAGTTTTTGGTTACTACCTCCTTCTTTAATTTTGCTTCTAGCGTCCTCATTGGTAGAGTCTGGAGCTGGGACAGGTTGGACAGTGTATCCACCTCTTAGTGGTATTCAGGCACACTCAGGACCTTCTGTTGATTTAGCTATATTTAGTCTTCATCTCTCAGGTGCTGCTTCTATTTTAGGGGCTATAAATTTTATTACAACAATTTTTAATATGAGAGCCCCTGGTATGACGATGGATAGATTACCTCTTTTTGTATGGTCTGTCTTAATCACAGCGTTCTTATTATTGTTATCACTTCCTGTTTTAGCGGGTGGTATTACAATGCTATTAACAGATAGGAATTTCAACACTACTTTTTTTGATCCGGCTGGTGGTGGTGATCCTGTATTGTATCAGCATTTATTTTGGTTTTTTGGCCATCCTGAAGTTTATATTTTAATTTTACCCGGATTTGGTATTGTTAGTCATATACTATCTACTTTTGCTAGAAAACCTGTGTTTGGGTACTTAGGTATGGTTTATGCTATGCTTTCAATTGGTATCCTTGGGTTTATTGTTTGGGCGCACCATATGTTTACCGTAGGTCTGGACATCGACACAAGAGCTTATTTTACAGCCGCTACCATGATTATTGCGGTTCCAACAGGTATTAAAATTTTTAGTTGGATTGCTACTTTATGGGGTGGTTCTATTCGGTTAAAAACCCCCATGTTATTCTCTATTGGTTTTCTTTTTCTTTTTACTATAGGGGGGTTAACTGGGGTTGTTTTAGCTAATTCCGGGGTTGATATTGCTTTACACGATACATATTATGTGGTAGCTCATTTTCATTATGTATTAAGTATGGGAGCGGCTTTTACAATGTTTGCAGCTTTTTATTTTTGGATAGGTAAAATGACAGGTTTAGCTTACCCGGAAATTTTAGGTCAAATCCATTTTTGGCTTATGTTTTTAGGTGTGAATTTGACTTTTTTTCCAATGCATTTTTTAGGGCTTGCTGGTATGCCACGACGTATACCAGATTATCCAGATTCTTATGCTGGATGGAATGGTTTAGCCTCTTTTGGGTCAATTTTATCATCTATTGCGTCATTATTTTTTTTCTTTGTTGTGTATATTACCCTTACACGAGGATCTGTTGAAGAATCAAATCCTTGGGTAAAAGGTAGAGGTCTTGCTTTTCCCGTATTACCTCGTAGATCTTCAAAAGTAGGAAATAAATAAATATTAGTTATTTTGTTAAAATTGTAAACGACAATTTAGATAAAAGTTATCGGGTGTGTTAAGGTGGTTGTGTCAGGGCTTGTAACTCAGCGGTAGAGTGTACGCCTGATAAGCGTAAAGTCGATCGTTCAATTCGATCCAGGCCCAATTTATATTTATTTTATAAAATATAGTGTGTGTAACAAGTCCTTTTCGTCTAATGGTTAGGACGTTGCCTTTTCACGGCGAAAATACGGGTTCAATTCCCGTAAAGGATTAATTGGTATAAGAGTTATTTTTATTGATTTTAAATAAAATGTTTAGTTCTTTGATTGTATACGCTACAAGTCTTACGAGGCTTGTACCTGTTCAAACTTTTCAGGTGTTTGGGCATGAGATTGTTATTAGCGTATCCAAAAAATATTTGTTGGCTACATTAACTTTTTTACACCATCACAGTAATGGTAATTTTCAAATGCTTACCTCAATTTCAGGTGTAGATTATCCGGAAAGGGAAGAACGTTTTGAAATTGTCTATGACCTTTTAAATGTAAGGTCTAATTGTAGACTTAGAATTAAAACACACACAGATGAAATAAATCCCCTACCGTCTGTGGTAAGTCTTTTCCCGTCAGCAAATTGGTGGGAACGTGAAATTTGGGATTTATTTGGAGTTTTTTTCTCTAATCACCCAGATTTACGTCGTATTTTAACAGACTATGGTTTTGAAGGTCACCCGTTACGAAAAGATTTTCCTTTAAGTGGGTACTTTGAATTACGTTATGATGAAGATCAGCGAGTTGTTGTTTGTGAAGCTATTGAGTTAAGTCAGGAGTTTCGTTCATTTAATTTTCATGTCCCGTGGTCACAAAATAATTTAATAAGTTGATGTCGAGGTTTAATGTAAATGCTATACTTAGTTGGGTAGATTCTCATATTATTGATTACCCAACGGCTATGAATTTAAATTATAATTGGAGTTTCGGTTCAACCGCGGGGTTTTGTTTGGTTATTCAAATTCTTAGTGGAGCTTTTTTAGCAATGCATTATGCGGGGGAAACTCATTATGCTTTTTCAAGTGTTGAGCATATTATGCGTGATGTTAAAAGTGGTTGGTTAATTCGTTATATGCATGCTAATGGAGCTTCTTTTTTTTTCATCGTTGTTTACGCCCATATTTTTAGAGGGTTGTATTATGGTTCTTATATGGAGCCTCGTCAACAATTATGGTGGTCAGGGGGGGTTATTTATGTTTTAATGATGGCAACAGCTTTTATTGGTTATGTTTTACCCTGGGGTCAAATGAGTTTTTGGGGGGCTACTGTTATTACAAGTTTATTTTCTATTTTTCCTTTTATAGGTAAAGAAGTTGTTATGTGGTTATGGGGGGGGTTTACAGTCGGTAATCCAACTTTAAATCGTTTTTTTAGTTTACACTATTTATTACCTTTTATTATTGCAGGGTTGGTGTTTGTTCACTTAGGCTTGTTACATAAAGATGGTTCTAATAATCCTCTAGGTATTAAAACAAAAACAGCAAATATAAATTTTTATCCATATATTTATGTAAAAGATTTAGTAGCTTTTTTTGTTTTAATGTCCATGTTATCTATTGTCATATTTTATTTTCCTAACAGTTTAGGGGACCCTGATAATTACCTAGAGGCTGACCCTTATGGGACTCCAGCGCATATTGTTCCTGAATGGTATTTTTTACCCTTTTATGCTATTTTGCGGGTAATTCCAAATAAAGTTGGAGGTATTCTTACTATGGGTGGGGCGATAGCTATAATTTTTATATACCCGCTTTTGAATACATCTATACTACGTAGTGGTAATTTCCGGCCAATTTATGCTGTAGTTTTTTGGCTTTTTGTTGCTGATTTTTGCTTATTGGCTTGGTCAGGAACTACTCCAGTGGACGATTATTTTAAAATAGTTGGAGCTGTTGTTTCTATAGGATATTTTGCTTTTTTTGTTTTCGGTGGGTTATTTGTAGGTTGGTTGGAAAAAATACTTGCTGTTCGGGTATTAAATATGCGTTCCGCTAAAGGGAAGTAATAATAAAAAGGTATTTGGTATAAAATGTTGGTTTTTGTTTAATTGTGCTCATATCATGAAATTTTCACATAAAAATATCATTAGAATAACTTCAATTGTTTTTTTTTCCTTGTACTACTATTCCGTTGGGAGTATGGATGCTTCGCATCCATGGCAAGTGGGTTTTCAAGACCCTGCAACCCCAATAATGGAAGGTATCATTTTTTTTAATGGTTTGTTAATGACCTTTATGCTATTTATTGCTTGTCTTGTAGGTTGGTTACTATATAAATCTTTAACGTTATTTAACGAGGCAGATCATAAAGATGCTGTAGGCTTTAACCATTCAACATTACTTGAAGTCGTTTGGACAATTATTCCAGCAGGAATATTAATGGTCATTAGTGTACCATCATACAATTTATTGTATGCAATGGACGAGGTTATAGATCCTAGCCTTACTATAAAAGTGGTTGGTCACCAGTGGTATTGGTCATACGAGTGCTCTGATTTTGAAGCATCACCTGCCCTTAAAAAAGATGATTTAAGTCAGGTTGAAATGAGTTATAAAGCTTTAAAAGATATGGCTGATTTGATAGAGTATAGCCGTGTAGAGGTAGCTAAAGGTGAAAAACAAACTCAAATAGGTATAATTAAAGAGTTTTTGGAGTCATTTGAAAAAGATATGGAAGATGTACCCCAAGGTGCCGCTGATATGTTGTCTCGTCGCTTAGAATGGCTAGTTATAAATATTTTAGGTAATGAGGGCCGCAAAGAATTTTACGGGCCGTTAGAATCGCATTTAACAGGGGAAATGGTATCTGTTTTATCTGGGGTTAAAGAACAGTTAGCAGAAGGCTCACTAATTAAAGAACAGCAAGATTTAGTCATTAAAGCTTTAAAAAATTTTAAACAATATATAAGGATTGTTAATGAAACTGAGCTTACGGCAAAAACAATGGATTTATTTAAGGCTTTAGATGAAATTAAACCAGGTAAAGGTAATACACCCTCAAGTGATGGCAGTTTTGGGGGTTTAGATTCCAATACAGGGTCTATTGTTGAGGAATTAAATAAAGTTGATGAGGCTAGTTATAAATGGTTAGAACTTAGATCAGCTGAAAATTTCTATGAAGGGGCTGAGACGGAATTAAGTAGAGCTTTAACACAAGTTTTTGAGGCAGAGTGCGTGTGTCTTAGAGCACTTGCCCGTGGTGAGATAAAAATACCTATAGAGGAAATGATGGCTAATTTAGATGAAGGCAGAATAAGACTTGACAAAGCCTTAGTAGAAGCAGAAATTGCTGAAAACAATTTAATCGATACCCAGTTAATTGCTCATCAATTAAGATTGACTAGACCTGAAAGAGAGGGTTATAGTAGTGAGTTTGAGTGCGATACTGCTAATGTCGAGTTTAAGTTTTCTGATGCGGAATTAGAAAATGCAAAAATGGAGCTGAATAATGCTAAAGCTAGCGCCAAATGGGCAAAAATTGATTTGCTTGCCTCACAAGTTAACGCGTTAACTGCAGAGTATTTTCAAGCAGATGCTGAATGGGCTTCAAAAGATCCAGCTATAATGCGTAGTAAAGTACTGCTTAAAGATGGTTATGACGGCTGGAATGATAAATTAAAGTCAGAGTCAAAAAAGATTTTGGATAATCACGAGCTTAAGTTTATGCTTGTTCACGAAGAGTTAAAAAGTGCTAATACAATTTTAGATAAATTTCAATCTGGATTGACTACAGAAGAGTTGAGTAAGTGTAACTCAATTGCGGATAGTTCAGAGGCTGAATTTATGTCTCTAGAAAAACAAGAAATATCAGTTGCAGAGGAATTTGAAAAAGGTAAAGATATTTTAGCAAATGCCAAAGAGGAACTAAGTAATTATAAAGCAGTGTCAAATAGAGCTGATATTCGGTTAGAACGGTCTCAAATTGCGTTTGATAAATTCAAGGCAGTGTCAAACCGAGCAGAAGCGGTTTCAAAAGGTGCTGAGTCCTTTTTTAATACTTCTAAAGAAAAATTGACTGGTCTTGAGTTAGTGTCTAGTTCTATTGCACCTAATCTGATGTTAGACAGCCTTGTTGAAAAATATGGCAGTGTAAAGTCTGAATTTGATAAAGCAGTTTCTTTGGTAAAGACAGCTAAATTAGATTTAGAGACTGCGGAAGAAAGGTTAGAAGTTGTTAAAGGGTATGTCGGCAATACAGAGAAAAGACTTGATGACACCCCAGTTATTTACGAGTTACCTAAAGTAACAGACAAGCCGAAAGAATATTTTGATAACTTTTTATGGGAAATACATAATGAAGATCTTTTAACAGTAAAGGCCCAGTTAAAAGGCTCTGAAGTCGTGTTAACAGAGTCTAAAATAGCTTTGTTTAATGCGGAACAAGTCTTGACTGAATCTTTTATTAAATTAATTGAAGTAGAGTTAAAAAAGGGCAAAGCTTTGATAAATTTTTTAAATTTTGATGTAGATTCTACTTTGGATCCCACTAGAAAAGAAAAATTATTAGCGGTTGAGACATATATTGGAGATCTTCAACTAAATTTATGTCATGTTATTCAGGAAAAGGTAATCTCCGCGTTAGATGTTGGAAATGCTGATTGTCTTAAAGTTATACTTGATATGATAGATAATGATCTCGTTAAAGCATCTTCTATTTCAGGATCGGTTAAACCAGCATTTATTACTGAAACATCTGGTTGTGATATTTCAGGATTGATTGAATCCGCGGTAGATTCTGCTTGGATAAAAACACTTAAAGTTGATGTAAGTGCTGCTATTTTAGATTATAAAGAGGCTTCAGGTATTCTAAGTCATGCTCGCAAAATATTAGACAAAACTGCATATGATCTTTCAGTTATTTCTAAGTTTAGCGAAAATAATTCTATAAATAGCCTTTTAGCTCTTCAAACAGCAACAGATGATAGTTTAGAAAATACGTCAAATGGTATTAAAAAAGCCTTAGTATTTTCTTCAGCAATTGACACTATTCTTGAACCAGGAAGTTTACAAGCAAAATCTTCTTGTGAGGTCTTAAAAGCAAAGGCGGAATTAGCCAATGTAAAATGGTTTGCAGCAAGAGTCTCAAGAAGTTTGGATACCCCTATGCAGGAGGCAGTTAAACCTTTCAATCGTCAATTCTCGGATGTGGCAGTAATTGAACCAAACAGTGCTTTACTGAGTGATGATGGCTTAAATGGTGCTGATGCTTCTGGTGAGGATGGTAATTCAGGAAATAAAAAATCAAAAGAGGATATAAAAGAGATGTTATCCAAACTAGAAAGTAGAGAAATTGATTATAGCCATATAGGTTTACGTGGTGAAGTTTTGCAAACACTTAAAGAATTAATTGAAACTGTAGACCAAAACACTGCGGATGATATTAAAAATATGTTGTATGAAGCGTTGCTTTTAATTACTAATGAGGAGGGTGAAAAAAATAAATCTTTAAAAACCCAAATTACTATGATTCATGATTTAATTGAGCATCATAGAGACAAAGATGTTGAAGAAGGTGTAACAGAGCGACAACGTATAAATTTTGATTCATATCTTATTGCGGATGATGATTTAGTTATTCCCGAAGTATCCAGTACTGGAAAAGCGGGCAAAGTTTTCCGCCTTCTTGAGGTTGATAACCGTTTAGTTGTACCAACCAACACCCATATCCGTGTTCTTGTGACATCTGCTGATGTTCTTCATTCTTGGGCAGTACCAAGTTTAGGAGTTAAAGTAGACGCGTGTCCGGGTAGATTAAACCAAGTTTTCCTTTTCATTAAAAGAGAGGGGGTTTTTTATGGTCAATGTAGTGAACTGTGTGGTGTTAACCACGGTTTTATGCCTATTGTAGTCCAAGCGGTTAACCAAGACGAGTATTTAACTTGGGTTGGTAAAAGATTATGCTCTTAACTTTTTTATTCCTTCTTCTTCTTTTAGGAATTGTTGGTTTAATTTTTATTCCTTCTAGTCAAAAGTTAATTATGCGGCAATTTGCTCTCGGTATTACGTCGGCGGTTTTTGTCTCTTCATTATTTTTGTGGTTAGGTTTTGATCATTCGACACCTAAATTTCAATTTGTTGTTGATAGCTTGTGGTTGCCTATAGCTAATATTAATTTAATTTTAGGTGTTGATGGGATTTCTCTTTTTTTTGTTATTTTGACAACATTAATTTTCCCTCTCTGTCTATTGGCCTCGTGGTCTTTTGATAAAGGGGAAGTTAAAACTTATTTAATAAGTTTTTTGGGTATGGAACTTGTTTTACTTTTAGTATTTACTAATTTAGACTTGTTGTTTTTTTATATTTTCTTCGAGGCTGTCTTGATCCCGATGTTTTTAGTTATTGGTATATACGGATCACGTGAAAGAAAAATACGGGCGGCTTATATGTTTTTTTTGTATACCCTTTTAGGTTCTTTATTTATGCTAATAGGTATAGTTTATATTTACTTATTTGCCGGGAGTACAAACTATGAAGTATTGTCCGTTATAAACTTTTCATCTTACGATCAAAAGTGGCTATGGCTTGCTTTTTTTGCGTCATTTGCAGCTAAAGTCCCTATGTTACCTGTGCATATTTGGCTTCCTGAGGCTCATGTAGAAGCCCCCACAGCTGGTTCAGTAATTTTAGCGGGTATTTTACTGAAATTAGGATCTTATGGGTTTTTACGATTTTCTTTAGGCCTTTTTCCTTTAGCTTCCGTTTATTTCACACCTTTTATTTTTAGTCTTAGTCTATTGGGTGTTGTGTATACTTCATTGACCGCTATTCGCCAAACAGATTTAAAACGTTTGATTGCTTATACTTCGGTAGCTCATATGAATTTAGTAATGATAGGTTTGTTTACTGGGACAGTAATTGGGGTGGAGGCAGCTATTTTACAAAGCTTAAGTCATGGTTTTGTGTCTTCTGCACTTTTTCTCATCATTGGAGTATTGTATGATCGTTGGCACAGTCGAGTAGTTAAATATTATGGGGGTCTTACGCATACTATGCCAATTTTCATAATTATTTTTCTTTTTTTTACTATGGCCAATTTAGGTCTTCCTGGTACATCAAGTTTTATAGGAGAATTTCTTTTATTAGTTTCAGCTTTTGAGGCAAATAGTACTGCTTGCTTTTTTGCAGCTACTTCAATGATTTTAGGTGGTGGGTATTCTCTTTGGTTGTTTAATCGTATAGCTTATGGTAATATTAAAATGGTCGGTCTTGATTTAAGCTTTCGAGAATTTATGATTTTTTTACCTCTTGTTTTAGGTACTCTTTTTATGGGTATTTACCCTAATTTATTCTTTTCTGCAATGCACGCAACAGTTTCAAATTTGGTATGGGTTGATTTGTGGTTGTAGATTGTAGTAGTGAAAAAGTTCTTTTAGTCTAATGCGTAGTTTAATATCTAGAAGGATAGTGCCATTATTTATGGTAAAGGTACGGGTTCAAGTCCCGTAAAGGACTAAGATGTATTTAAACATAGTTTTTCTACCCCTACTTGGTTCTCTTGTTGCAGGATTTTTTGGTCGTTTCCTTGGAGGCCGCGGTGCTGGTTTAGTAACTATATCTTGTATTGGCCTTAGTTTTTTTCTAAGTGGTCTTGCTTTTTATGAGGTAGGTTTAGGGGGAAGTTCAACTTACCTCTATTTAATGCCTTGGCTGGAGTCTGATTCTTTTCATGTTGATTGGGCTTTTTGCTTTGACAGTTTAACTGTCGTTATGCTTATTGTAGTTACTTTTATTTCAACTCTTGTACATTTATATTCCACAGAGTATATGGGAGGAGATCCTCATTTGCCTCGTTTTATGAGTTATTTATCATTATTTACATTTTTTATGTTAATATTGGTTACTGCTGATAATTTTGTTCAAATGTTTGTTGGTTGGGAAGGGGTTGGTTTATGCTCGTATTTATTAATTAATTTTTGGTTTACTCGTATTCAAGCAAATAAAGCTGCGATTAAAGCTATGCTGGTTAATAGAGTTGGGGATTTTGGATTAGCTTTAGGAATTTTTGGTATTTTTATTTGTTTTGGTGCTGTTGATTATGCTACTGTTTTTGCTTTAGCTCCCCAGCTATCAACATTTAGTTTAACTTTTTTTAATGTTGAATTTGGAGCCCTTAACTTTATAGGGATTTTGTTGTTCGTAGGTGCGGTAGGTAAATCTGCTCAGTTAGGTTTACATACTTGGTTACCTGATGCTATGGAAGGGCCTACCCCAGTTTCTGCTCTTATTCATGCAGCAACAATGGTTACTGCCGGTGTGTTTTTATTAGCCCGTTGTTCTCCTTTATTGGAATATTGCCCTGAAGCCCTTACAGTTATAAGTATAGTTGGGGGTATGACAGCATTTTTTGCAGCTACAACTGCTTTAGTCCAAAATGATTTAAAGCGAGTTATCGCTTATTCCACTTGTAGTCAATTAGGTTATATGGTTTTTGCTTGTGGTCTTTCTAACTATTCTGTAGCAGTGTTTCATTTAGGGAACCATGCATTTTTTAAGGCTCTTCTATTTCTTGGGGCAGGTTCTGTAATTCATGCGGTTGGGGATGAACAGGATATGCGTAAAATGGGGGGGTTACGCCGTTTATTACCCTTTACATATGCCATGATGGTAATTGGTTCTTTAGCTCTTATGGGTATGCCTTTTTTAACAGGGTTTTATTCTAAAGATGTTATATTGGAGGTAGGTTACGCGACTTATAGTAATGCTTCGCATTTTGCATATTGGTTAGGGAGTTTAGCGGCTTTTTGTACTGCTTTTTATTCTATACGGCTTTTAGCTTTGTGTTTTTTATCCGAACCAAATGGTAGTAGGTCATTATTGCTTTCGGCATCAGAAGGTGGTTGGCCAATGGGCCTAGTTTTAGGTATATTGGCGTTGCCTAGTATGTTTATTGGTTATTTAGGTCGTGACCTTTTTATAGGTCTGGGTACTGATTTTTGGGGAAATGCATTATTTTGTATGCCTAGTAATTTGAGTATTATAGATGCAGAGTTTATGTCTACTGATATAAAACTTTTACCTCTTTGTTGCAGTATCATTGGTGGGTTGGCTTCATTTATTTTATATAATAAGTATAATTCTAATTTATTTTTAGTTAAGACTTCATTTATAGGAAGAAAATTTTATACTTTTTTAAATCGTAAATGGTTATTTGATAAGGTTTACAATGAAGTTATAACTCAAAATTTACTAGACTTTGGTTATCATTTTACTTATAAGTCCATTGACCGTGGTCTTATTGAAAGTTTAGGTCCTTTTGGTATATCCAATGTACTTGTGGATCAAGTAAATAAATCTCGTGCATGGCATTCAGGTTATTTATACCACTATTTAGTGATTTTAGGGTGGAGTAATTTTTTATTTGGGATTTTTTTTGTGTTTGGTTTTCAATTTTCACGTGTATTAGCGCTGCTAATCTTTATTGTATTATGGTCGATCCTATAATTTTTATTCTTATTGCAATTCTTGGGGGTACCCTAGGGGTTAAAGTTACTAGTACACAAAATCCAGTATATAGTGGTCTTTATCTCGTATTGCTTTTCTTTTTGGGTTCTGCTATTTCATTTTTATTGGGTTTAGAATTTATGGCTTTACTTTTTTTGTTGGTTTATGCTGGTGCTATCGCAGTATTGGTGTTGTTTGTTGTTATGATGCTAGATGTGAAAGCAATTGAAAGCCCGTGGTCTGCAAAAAAAAAACGTTTGTTATATTTGGGGGCTTTAATTTTTGCATTTTTTTTGAGTGCTGCAATATATAGTAAAGATTTGCAAAATTTAATGAATATGGTGTCAACAGTTTATATGAGTTCATTAGTTTCTTTTAGTTTAGTATCTTACGAAGAAGAGATAAAAAATTTATTTCATCCAGTAATTATTAACAAAACAGTTAATGACAACTTAAAAAGATTCCAAGAGCGAAGTAAAAGAAAAAGAAAAGGTGAACCTGAGCCTTCAGCTAAAGAAGCTAAAAAATCTTTTAAAGATTTTATGGAAGAGAGAATTGAAATGTGGCAGCATTTATGTGATTCAGAGGGGTTAACAGAGTTTCTTAGGTTATTATTTCATAAAGAAAGTGTAGAAGGGTCGTATGGGTTAAATACAATATGGTTTATAGAGTTTGATTCTTCTTGCGCCTTAAATGATCCTAGTTATCTTTTATATTCAACCCATGCCATATTGCTAATAATAGCTGGAATCATTCTTCTAATAGCTATGGTAGGGGCTATTAGTTTAACATTACAAAAAAATTGTCCTGAATCTTTATATCGGCAGTTAGGTCGTGAATCTAAAAATGCTGTTTTTTCTATAAAAGAAAAATCCTTCTTTAAACCTAACAATCCACGCGATTTAGAAGTTTTACCCTAATTATGCTTAATATATCAATTAATGAGCTTCTTATTTGGGTAAAAAAAGGCTCTACAGTTATCCAGGCTTGTCAAGCGGCTGGTGCTAATATTCCACGCTTCTGTTATCACGATAAGCTTTTTATAGCGGGTAATTGTCGAATGTGCTTGGTTGAGGTGAGTAATTCCCCTAAGCCGCAAGCGTCATGTGCTTTGCCTTTTTTACCTAATTTAAGAATTTTTACAAATACGGCATTGGTACGTAAGGCCCAAGAATCTGTAATGGAATTGCTTCTTCTACATCACCCCTTGGATTGCCCTGTGTGTGATCAGGGGGGAGAATGTGAACTTCAAGAACAAAGTTTCAATTTTGGGTCGGACAGAGGTAGATTTTTATTTTTTAAAAACTCTTTAGGTGATACTTTTTGGGGGGGTCTTATAAAAACAGTGTTACGTAGGTGTATTGTTTGCACACGATGTGTAAGATATACTCACCAAATTGGGGGGGATGATTCATTAGGAACGTCGAATAGAGGGGGGCATTCTGAAATTGGGATGTTTAAAGAAAGTGTGTTAAAAAGTGAAACTTCGGGTGGGGTTATTGAATTATGTCCGGTTTCTTGGTATAACCCACGTTTAACTACATAATATTATGTTTTTTTTAAAAGAATATTACCCAATATTGATTTTTTTAGGTTTTAGCCTTGTATTAGCTTCTCTTATTTTTGGTGCTTCTTATACATTAGCTTTCTCAGAATCTGATAGTGAAAAATTATCTTCATATGAATGTGGTTTTGACCCTTATGAAGATGCTCGTAATGCCTTTGATGTACGTTTTTATTTAGTCGCTATTTTGTTTCTTTTATTTGATATTGAAACCGTCTTTCTTTTTCCATGGGCAGTTTCTTTAAGTGAGTTGCCCTCAATTGGATATTGGTCCATGATGGATTTTCTTTTTGAGTTAGTTATTGGGTTTGTATACGCTTGGCAAATTGGAAGTTTAGATTGGGAATGAGGGGTATGGATTACAAACGCCGCAAATCTTTTTCTTTATATGAGTCTCGTCGTAAAGCATTACAAGCTGTAGCAACAAACCAAAATTTAGAGATTTCTTTACGTTGGTGGGCTCAATTAGAAAAATCTAAATTACCCCGTAAAAGTAGTTTAAGTAGAGTTCATAACCATTGTATTGATACTAATAGATCAAGATCGGTTATAAGTTTTTATAAGTTATCCCGTCTTCAATTTAGACGTTTGGCATCAAAAGGTTCTTTTGCAGGTTTACGTAAAGCATGTTGGTAATATTTCTAGCATATTTTTAAATAAAAGTATTATATCTGGGTAAAGTGTACCTAAAGTTTAGGTTCTGGAATAGAGATACCTTTAATACTAAGAGGAATAGCTTTATTGTTAAAGTATAAGTACGGGGAGTTTTTTAATTCTTTTAGGTGATCTTTAAAAATTTAATTATTTATATATATGCCTCAATTTGATACATTGACCTTCTTTAATCAGGTTTTTTGGTTAATCCTGATAGTTTTTAATTTTTATTTGGTAGTTGTACGTTTTATATTACCTTCTTTAGCCTTTAGTTTAAAATCTAGAATAAAACACTTAAAAGTAACAGTTGATTCTAGATAATAACTTAAAATTTAATAGCTTGTTATAAACAAAGTTAGAAAAACTCAAACTTCTGGTGTGGAGTTAATAATAGTAATAAGTAACTTAATATTAAACCCTTGGAAAGGTAGCTTTTGGAGGTGTTGCTGAGTGGTTGAAAGCCTTGGTTTGCTAAATCAATCTACATTTTTAATGTAGCGTGGGTTCGAATCCTACCACCTCCAAAAAGAAAAAGTAACTCAGTTGGTAGAGTGCTGGTTTGTCATACCAGTGGTCGCGGGTTCAAGTCCCGTCTTTTTCGAGGAATATTGTACACTTTAGAATTATTTTAGGGTTATTTTTTAAGTATGTAGTTAAATATATGGCACAGTATAAAAAAAGCATTATATATATCTGTAAAGTTTGGTCGGTATCGACTGACTTTAAAAGTTTAAATTCTTTGGCACTTTTGTTACCCTTATCAATTTCTTCTACAGGTTTGTCTAGAAGAATAAAGCGCTTTACTTTGCTTCGTTCTCCTTTAGGTAATAAAGCTGCTAAAGATCAGTTTGAAAGACGGGAGTATCGACGCTATTTTATCATTACGTCCCAGAGTCCAGCAAAGATCCTAGCTTTTATAGATATTTTGAAACATTTAAACGGGGTTAAATTTAAAGTTGTTTTGCAGGAAAAGAATTTTAATACCCAGAATTAGATTTAGGCTTTAACAATTACTTAGACCCTACTTATTTGTTGTATTGATCCTATAGAAAACCCTTTAAAGGTAGCATTGGATAAGTGGTCGAGCGGTTTATGGCACCAGTTTTGAAAACTGACGTAGTTAAAGCTACCGTGGGTTCAAATCCCACCTTATCCTAAATTAAATGAAATCAATAGCAAAAGCAAAAACATTTGGTAGTTTATTGTCAGATGGTAGTTTTAATTTTTTAGATTTACCTAGCCATTTTTCTCAAAAAGAGTTGAATTGTAAAAGTTTAGATCTTAATAACCACCAAGTATGGACAGGAAAACGCGCTAAAGAACAAACTGAGATATCTTTGTTTGTTGGTAAATTTATGAAATCTTTGTAAAAAATATTTTATATTTTTTAGTTATTTAATAATATAACTAATGTGTAGAGTGCACATAAAGTTAGTGGTTTGTAAAAACACTACCTACAGTATTAGAGAAAAAGAAATTTATTTTTTTATACTTAAAAAGGATGTCTTAAGATATTTTATGGTTTAATATAATAAATAAGTATTGTGTTAAAGATAATTACAATAAAACTCCACTATAACGTAATAAAACGTAACTGTGGTATTAAAAAAAATGAGTTTGATCCTGGCTCAGAGTGAAGGCTATAAGCCTGCTTGAATACATGCGAGTTGAATGGTTAAAACCATAGCGTACGGGTGAGTAATAGGCTAATATCTGGCTTCAACTTCGGAATAATCCTATCCCCCAGGGGAGAAGGCAACAGGAGAATACCGGATAAATAGATAAAGGTCCGCCGGTTGAAGATGATTAGGTTCAGTATTAGGTAGTTGGTAGGGTAAAGCTTACCAAGCCAATGATGCTTAGTTGGTCTGATAGGACGATCAATCACACTGGGACTGAGACAAGGCCCAGGTTTCATTTGAAGGCAGCAGTAAGGAATATTGGACAATGAGCGAAAGCTTGATCCAGCAAGGCTTGGTGAGGGATTGAAGGCTTAGGTTGTAAACCTCTTTTTTAATTGAGGATAATGACAGTAAATTAAGAATAAGTCCCGACTAACTTCGTGCCAGCAGTCGCGGTAATACGGAGGGGGCAAGCCTTATTCGTCATAACTGGGCGTAAAGGGCCCGTAGGTGGTTTTCTGATATGTTATTTGTCAAAAACTGTAGCTTAACTATAGATAGGCATTTAAAACAGGAAAACTTGAGTCTGACAGAGGAAGATGGAATTTTTCAATTAGGGTTAGAATCCAGATAAGTGGAAGAGAACATCATGTGCGAAAGCGATTTTCTTGTTCAGTACTGACGCTGAGGGGCGAAGGCGTAGGTAGCGAACAGGATTTGAGACCCTGGTAGTCTACGCTGTCAACGATGAGTGCTAGCTTTTAGAAATCTAGAAGACATAGCTAAGGCATTAAGCACTCCGCCTGAGGAGTACGAGCGCAAGCTTAAAAATCAACGGAATTGGCGGGGGTTCAAACAAGTGGTGGAGCATGTGGTTTAATGCGATAATACGCGCGTAACCTTACCAGTTCTAGTAAGTCTGTCGTTCTTTCGGAGACGTTAAGAATTTTGGGACTTTCAGGTGTTGCATGGCTGTCGTCAGCTCGTGTCGTGAGATGTACGGTTAATTCCTGTAACTGAGCGCAACCCTTATCTCTTTTATGTTTTGAAATGGTCTTTACCAATAAATAAACTGAATAGACACTGCCAGCGCTAAGCGGGAGGAAGGTAGGGATGAGGTCAAGTCTTCATGGCCCTTATGAACTGGGCTACACACGTGCTACAATGGAAAGGACAACAAGTTGCGAGGGAGTAATCCAGAGCCAATCTTTAAACCTTTTCTTAGTTCGGATTGGGGGCTGCAACTCGCCCCCATGAAGCTGGAATCACTAGTAATCGCGGATCAGGATGTCGCGGTGAATACGTCACTGGGCCTTGCACACACCGCCCGTCACGTCCTGGAAGTTGACTTGGCCAGAAGATTTTGGAGTAGACCTTTCAAGCATATTCTTAAAAGGTAAAGATATTTACCTAGGTTAAGTAAGATTGGAAATTCCCTTTAAAGGACAGGTAAGCAACCGGGATGAAGTCGTAACAAGGTAGTCGTAGGGGAACCTGCGGCTGGAATATATAATTTAGGGGCTCGCCCCTATATCTAAATCTATACCCGAACTCTTACCGAACTCGAGAGTCCTTATTTAGATAGCCACACATACTACTTTTGTGGGAACCATGGCTCAAAATAGTAATCAGTTTTATTTTTAACAGGGTTGCGCTATAGAGCAGTAAGGTTAGCTCATCAGGCTCATGCCCTGAAGGTCGTAGGTTCAAATCCTTCTGGCGCTAATCTTAAAGGCTTTTTAGTATAGTTAAGACGGTAATGGTTTATATTTTGATTTTTTTTGTTCGTGTAGTTTGGGAAGACAGAAAAACCCATTACAAATTTTATTATGTCATTAAAAAAAAAAGAATTTAACAAAAAACTTAAGCATTTTACAATAAATTTTGGACCTCAACATCCGGCGGCTCATGGGGTTTTGCGTCTTATTTTGGAGCTGAATGGAGAAGTTGTTCAAAGAGCTGATCCTCATATAGGGTTACTGCACAGAGGTACTGAAAAGTTAATAGAGGCTAAAACTTATTTTCAAGCTCTGCCTTATTTTGATCGTTTGGATTACGTTTCAATGATGTGCCAAGAACATACCTATGCTTTAGCTGTTGAAAATCTATTGCAGATTTCAGTACCTAAGCGAGCTCAATATATAAGAGTTCTTTTTGCAGAGATAACTCGAATTTTAAATCACCTTTTAGCGGTAGGTTGTCATGCAATGGACGTGGGGGCTATGACACCTTTTTTATGGGCATTCGAAGAAAGAGAAAAGCTGATGGAATTTTATGAAAGAGTTAGTGGTGCACGTATGCACGCTAGTTATTTTCGCCCTGGAGGTGTTAGCCAAGATATAACTATTGGTTTAATAGATGATATTTTTTCGTTTGCTGCTCAATTTGGGCAGCGTTTAGACGAAATTGAAGAAATGTTAACTGATAATCGTATATGGCAAGAAAGATTAGTTGATATAGGGGTGGTAAATGCACAAGAGGCTATTGATTGGGGTTTTTCTGGGGTTATGTTACGTGGGTCTGGCATTCGTTGGGATTTACGTAAAAACGAGCCATATGATGCCTACTCAGAGTTGTCTTTTCAAGGGGTTGTTGGTAAAACAGGGGATTGTTATGACCGTTATCTTGTACGAGTTGAGGAAATGAGACAATCTCTTAGCATAATATATCAGTGTTTGAATAAAATGCCTGAAGGAAGTGTTAAAGTTGATGATTCTAAAATTACTCCACCGTCTCGTGCTGATGTTAAGCAAAGTATGGAAGCTTTAATTCACCATTTTAAATTATATACCGAAGGGGTTACTGTACCTTCAGGTGAAACTTATATAGCTACTGAAGCCCCTAAAGGGGAGTTTGGTGTTTATTTAGTTTCTGATGGTAGTAATCGACCATATCGTTGTAAAATTAAGGCTCCAGGGTTTTCTCACTTACAAGCTCTTAATTTTATGGCTAATTCTCATATGTTAGCTGATGTTGTAACTATAATTGGAACTCAAGATATTGTTTTTGGTGAAGTAGATCGTTAATTTTTGTTTTAAACAACCCCTTTTTAACAGTTAAAATAAGTTTAGGCATTTACTTTGGGTTTTATGCGATTCGAGAGGTGACGCAGTGGTAGCGTGTTCGCTTTGGGAGCGAGAAGTCATAGGTTCAAATCCTATTCTCTTGATTTAGCCTATTCTCTCAGTTTAGAAAACTTTTGGTTGTTACATTCAGTATTGAAATACCCGTATAATGGTTTATCTT